CCTTTTTGTAGCTTTGGATTGCTGCAAAAACGATCTTTTTGTACAACTTGATGGTATGAATTACTCTATTTCAAATCATGCTAGCAGTCATTGCTAAGAAACATGACGGTATATATATTTTTTTTATATTTTTAAAAATTAGAATTAGAATAATTAAGAATTTGTTAATTTAGATATTAAATTTAGGTTTCTTTATATTAGTTTTAATTAGTTACTTAGTATTAGTTTTAATTGAATTAGTTTTAAAACAATTTTTATAAAAATAAAAGAAAGAAGTCTATTTTGTACTCTATCCCTTATTTTATCCTTATGAAATATCAGATGAAATAGAATGCTTAGAAGGGATATAATGAAATTCTTTGATTGGCTCTTTCCACAAAGCAAAGGAATGATCTATTTTTTATTTGACTGATGAGGCCAACAAACAATTAATTATAACAAATAGCTAAATATAGATATATATAATATTCTAAACTAAATAATTAAATAATAATAGAATAGATAGAATTAATAAACTAAATAAAAAAAACTAACTAAAAAGGGCGCCTTCTTTTATTCGAAACGCCTCGTGATTTTCAACCAATTATGTGCTTCAATATAATTACCAGGAGTAAGCGCTATAGCCTGTTTCCAATATTCAGCGGCTTGATCAAACCAAGCCTCCGCAATTTCAGAATCTCCCTGGCGAATGGCCTGTTCTCCTCGGTCGGAATAGGTGGATTAATTCCTTCCCTTAGAACCGTACTTGAGAGTTTCCTACCTCATACGGCTCATTAATTCTTTTGGTGTCCCGTTACCATATCTAACGAATGGGATTTTTCGGGTTAACCAAAGAGGTTCATTACATAAGTTTTAAACTGAAATTTGGATTCGATTTGGATTAATAATCCGTTTTCTTTCGTTTTATCTTTTTTCCCACCTTCAGAAGAAAAAATTCACCTTTATCGTTAGAATTTTCTGAAAGGTAACTATCTCGGTTTCGTATAGTAATTCATATAGAATCTTTGAAAAAGACTTTCCTTCCTAAGAAAGAAAAGACTTACTATCTTTGGGATCTGATCCTACACCGCTGCTCAATACTTTAGTGGATCAACTCTATTACATAAGTGGATTCCTAATTTTTCTCTCACATCATGAGATAAGTATATCTACCATCATGACATAAATACGCAGTTATTATTGTATCGGCCCCAAACCTCGCAAATTGATCTTTACGGTGCTTCCTCTACCAATTAGATCCTTTTTTTATCCATAGAAAAAAGTAGCTAGGCATAGCTATTTCTTCATATTTAAACTTCTATGAAGTTTCTTTCTTTGCTACAGCTGATAAAAATCGTTGTTTTAAACGATGCATATGTAGAAAGCCTTTTTTGTTGTTCTTTTTTTAACTTCTATAGTGAAGATAGTCGCACGTAATGGCAGATCACGGCCATATTATTAAAAGCTTGTGGTAAGAATGGATTTCGTTCTAGTGCCCGAAAATAATATTCCAAAGCTTTCGTATGTTCTCCATTACTTGTATGGATAAGACCTATATTATAGAGTATATAACTTCGATCATAGGGATCAATTTCTAGTCGCATAGCTTCATAATAATTCTGTAAAGCTTCCGCATAATTTCCTTCGGATTGGGCTGACATCCGTTACGGTCGCCATTCAATTAAAAGAATCCCCGTTCCAGAACCGTACGTGAGATTTTCATCTCATACGGCTCCTCCTTTATGTGCATAAGGAGAATAATACATGAAATCAAAAAAGATGAAAATATTCTCATTATGGACTGAGCAGGGCTAGTGTTTTTACAAGAAATCTCTAGCCAACCTTCCTGCAAGAGATCTTTTCTTAACATCAAGCGTGTTGGGACTAGATAGAAATGAGAACTCCAACAATTTCTTTGTTTTCAACGCCTCCTAATTTCCAGGAATTAGTCACTTCAACAGCCTTCGATGGTTATATTGGTATCCAAAGTACGAACGAGATGGATGTTTGTTGTCCCAACCATTCTTTTAGTCCCGAGCCCAATAAGGAAAGGGGTAATTTCTAACAAGGGTTTCGTGTTGTTGATTCCTAGGTGTAGTGCTTCTTGCCTTATGCTGTCTATTGGTACTAGTGGAGTAGGATTGCCCCATAATACAGAACCTCTAGGTGTAACCTTTCGCTTAATACTAGAATCTAAAATTGAACCATAGCATCTGAGGTTGCATTAATCGAGGATACACGACAGAAGGAATTGTTCTATTTCCAAACTTCACCTTCAACAAGCGTAGATTTTTTCAAAAATTTTCACGAATCACGTGTCTTTCTCGTAAGACCGAAAGAAATGAAAAAAATGAAATAAAAAAAAAAAAGAATCAAATCACACCATCTCTATAATAGGTAAATGCCTCCTTTTCTCCTGAAGTTGTCGGAATTATTTGCAATAAGATATTGGCTACAATTGAAAAGGTCTTATCAATAAAATTTCCATTTATCCGCGATCTAGGCATAACTAGCAATCCAT